GATTGGTGTATTCTTTTAATCCCTTAGTTTCGGATCATGAATGGAGTCAAGTATCACAACCTTTTCTACCCATCCTGTATATTGTCCTTTTCGTTCCGTGTTGGAATAGACGAGATTTTACGAAAAAAGTTATTGATAAAAGAGAACAAATATTTCTTTTTTTTCGATGCGAATTTGACACAAGATGAAGGAAATCGCTATTTCAATTTCGAATTAAAAAAAATATTTAGAATATTCTATAATAAAAAAGAGTTCCATCATAACTATATAGTTATAGTGAAGTAATACTCCGGGTTCCCACAAAACAAAAGAAAATCCTTTTTTCAAAACTCATTCCTTATTTTATTAGTTAATGATCTAGTGATTGGATCTCTATGCTTATTCCGATATAAAATGAAATATTCAAATGATTTTTCATCGAATGACTATTCATCTATTATATTTTCACGTAAATAGGGGCAAGAAAGTTCTATGGAAAAATGGTGGTTCAATTCGATGTTGTATAAAGGAAAATTAGAATACAGGTGTGGGCTAAGTAAATCAATCGATAGGTTTGGTGATCCTATTGAAAAAACCAGTGTAAGTGAGGATCCGGTTATAAACGATATGGATAAAAAGATTCATAGTTGGAGTGAAAGTTCTAGTTACAGTAATGCTAATCATTTAGTGGGTGTCAGGGACGTTCGTAATTTTATCTCTGATGACACCTTTTTAGTTAGAGATAGTAATAGGAATATTTATTCCATATATTTGGATATTACTAATCAAATTTTTGAGATTGACAATGATCCTTCTTTACTGAGTGAACGAGAAAGTTCTTTTTTTAGTTATTGGACTTATGCTTATCTGAAGAATGGATCGAAGAATGACGATCCGCCCTGTGATCATTCCATGTATGATACTAAATACAGTTGGAATAATCACATTACTAGGTGCATTAACTCTTATCTTGGTTCTCAAATTTGTATTGAGAGTTCCTTTTTAAGTAGTAGTGACAATTCCAGTGACAGTTACATTTATAGTTCCATTTATGGTGAAAGTAGAAATAGTAATGAAAGGGGGAGCTCCAGTATAAGAACTAGCAGGAATGGTATTGATTTCACTCGAAGAGAAAATTCTACTGATTTCGATTTGACTCAAAAATATAGGCATTTGTGGGTTCAATGCGAAAATTGTTATGGATTAAATTATAAGAAACTTTTGAAGTCCAAAATGAATATTTGTGACCAATGTGGATATCATTTGAAAATGAGTAGTTCAGATCGAATCGAACTTTCGATTGATCCAGGTACTTGGGATCCTATGGATGAAGACATGGTTTCTCTGGATCCTATTGAATTTCATTCGGAGGAGGAACCTTATAAAGATCGTATTGATTCTTATCAAAGAAAGACAGGATTAACCGATGCTGTTCAAACAGGCACAGGTCGACTAAACGGTATTCCCATAGCAATTGGAGTTATGGATTTTCAGTTTATGGGGGGTAGTATGGGATCCGTAGTAGGCGAGAAAATCACCCGTTTGATCGAGTACGCTACCAATAAATTGTTACCTCTGATTCTAGTGTGTGCTTCCGGAGGAGCACGTATGCAAGAAGGAAGCTTGAGCTTGATGCAAATGGCTAAAATATCTGCTGCTTTATATGATTATCAATCCCATAAAAAGTTATTCTATGTATCAATCCTTACATCTCCTACTACTGGTGGGGTAACGGCTAGTTTTGGGATGTTGGGGGATATCATTATTGCCGAACCGAATGCTTATATTGCATTCGCAGGTAAAAGAGTAATTGAACAAACATTGAATAAGATAGTACCTGAAGGTTCACAAGCGGCTGAATATTTATTCGATAAGGGCTTATTCGATCCAATTGTACCACGTAATCCTTTAAAGGGTGTTCTGAGTGAGTTATTTAAGCTTCACGCTTTTTTTCCTTTGAATTAAAATTCACTTATTAAGTTAAGTAGAGCCTTAAGTCAAATTATTTTTATTTAATTTAGTTACATTTTTGTATTTGTAGCGAACAATTAGATAGTTTATCGGAATCAAAGTAAAAATTCTAAGGAAGAATTTCTTTTTTCTTTGGTGACATAATCATAATATTTAATTGTAAATTGTATAAAGAATCGTGCGGATAATTCTTTTTTTTATACCGATATTACTGATTATTAATTAGGAAACCTCTATCTCTATCAACAAGATAAAAAAAATGGTTCCTTCTTCGAAATTCAAATTGGGCAAGGCAAATAAAATAAACCTAAGGTCATCTTTCCTTCTTGCTTCGTATGTATAGTATATATAATTCAAATATAGAAAATATAGATATAGAGTATCTTTTCTTTCTACTCTATCTTCCGAGAATCTCTATTTTTACTAAGAATCCTGTTGTTGGATTGAATTCTAACGAATCCTTCGGGAATTTGTAAGAAACTCTTTATTTCTTTATTTATTAAATAAAATAAAAATGAGAATTCAATTCTAATTTTAAGACAAGAATAGAATAGATTATCATACGTATATTTCTATATTTCATGTAGAAAGATAAAGAAGAATAAGTCTCATTTATTTAATTATTTATTCCTTGCACTTATTATTTAGTATATATACTCACTTAGATATACTCAATCTAATTATATACGAATTAGAATTATTCTAAGATATCTTTCTAACAATAACAGGTACAAATATTAAATCGAGGTACCCATTCTATGACAACTCTTAACAACTTACCCTCTCTCTTTGTGCCTTTAGTGGGCCTAGTATTTCCGGCAATTGCAATGGCTTCTTTATCTCTTCATGTTCAAAAAAACAAGATTTTTTAGATTCGATAGGTGCAAATCTTATCTATTTTTTTTCAAGACTTAGATATAGATAACACAGATATCTATTTAGTAGTAGTAGAATATGGCGGTTTCCTCCGAACATAGATCTTATGTATGCGTAAATATATGGGTAAATAAATTATAGCAATTTTCAAATAGATCGGAATCGAGGTGGATGTATGAAATGTAAAGTCAATGTATCTATATGTGGATATATCTATAGGAGATCATAGAAAAGGGATATTCTTATTTTAGACCTAACCAATTGGATCTAACCAATTAGATGAATTACTCCTAAAGGGTTACATCCGAATGATGCTAGTTGATGAGAGTTACTTCGGAAACAAAAAAAGGAAAGTCAAATTCATTTGGACTATTTTCTCAATTCCAATAAAATGCAACTGGATCTAGTATGAGTTGGCGATCAGAACATATATGGATAGAACTTATAGTGGGGTCTCGAAAAATAAGTAATTTCTGCTGGGCCTTTATCCTTTTTTTAGGTTCACTAGGATTCGTATTAGTTGGATCTTCCAGTTATCTCGGTAAGAATTTGATATCTTTAGTTCCCCCTCAACAAATTCTTTTTTTTCCACAAGGGATCGTGATGTCTTTCTACGGTATCGCAGGTCTCTTTATTAGTTCCTATTTGTGTTGCACAATTTCGTGGAATGTAGGTAGTGGCTATGATCGATTCGATAGAAAAGAAGGAATAGTGTGTATTTTTCGTTGGGGATTTCCTGGAAAAAATCGTCGCATCTTCCTACGATTTCGTATGAAAGATATTCAGTCCATCCGAATAGAAGTTAAAGAGGGTATTTATGCTCGTCGTGTCCTTTATATGGAAATCAAAGGACAGGGGGCCGTTTCCTTGACGCGTACTGATGAGAATTTGACTCCGCGTGAAATTGAGCAAAAAGCCGCCGAATTGGCCTATTTCTTGCGCGTACCGATTGAAGTATTTTGAAATGAACTTGAACTGAAGAAGAAATTCTTTCCCATCGGCAGGGAAAAAATTCAAGAATTCTCTTTTCTTTCTTCAGCATAGCATAGCTTAATAAAGTTTTTTCAGAACGTTCATTCGATCCAAAGTAGACGTATATGGAACATCCATAAAACGAAACTTTTTTTGTCCGCATAAAAAATAATTTATGCGTATGGAAATCCACTCAACTCAATTCAGTAAAAAACAAGTAAAAGTAACAAATCGAAATAAAATAATAGATTCATCTCGTATATCAAAACATTTCGGAATAAAGGATTTCTCTTTTTATTTTCAATATGAATTGATAGGTTAGATACAAATAGATCATATCTTGTAAATGCTCTCTCCTTTCTTTTGTCAATCGACCTTTCTTTTTTTTTTTATCTTTTCTTTTGTGTTTCTTAATGATCAAAGGCAAAGGACTGCTTGTATCTCTTATAAGGATAACTTTTCTGTCTTGTTTTGCCACTCATTTTTGATCATTAGTTTTTGAATTTGTGATCGTTAGATCAGAATATTCTTCATAAATCTCGCTCCATTTTTCCTGGACTATAACTGTGGGTAGCCGGCCATTTTTTTTTTCGAAAGATTTTCTTTTTTGATAGAAAGGACAAGGGGAGTTCTTTTGGCTTGAAATCCGAATAATATTCATTACTTGCTTGAATTGGTTGGTTCTTTCAAGCATTCATCGAAAAGGGCTTCGAATTTGATCAATTCAATTGAGGTATCTGGAAACAATATTTTTTTTTCTTATTTCTTCATTCGAAACGGGCTCTTATTCTATTTCTGTATTCTTTCTAAATTCAAGGACTCATTACTAAATCACAAATAAAAAACAGGGAATAGATTCATAGGTCCGATGCCTTGGAATAGAACTTAGGGTTAATAGAAATAGTAGATCACATAGATTCAACAAATGAGGTGGGTTCATTAACAATTCAAAGATGAAAAAATGGCAAAAAAGAAAGCATTTCTTCCTCTTCTATATCTTACATCTAGAGTATTTTTGCCCTGGTGGATCTCTCTCTCATTTAATAAATGTCTTGAATTTTGGATTACTAATTGGTGGAATACTAGGCAATCCGAAACTTTTTTGACTGATATTCAAGAAAAGAGTATTCTAGAAAAATTCATAGAATTGGAAGAACTCTTACTCTTGGACGAAATGATAAAAGAATACCCGGAAACACATCTACAAACACTTCGTATAGGAATCCACAAAGAAACGATCCAATTGATCAAGATGCACAATGAGGATCATATCCATATGATTTTGCACTTATCGACAAATATAACCTCTTTCATTATTTTAAGTGGTTATTCTATTCTGGGTAATGAAGAACTTGCTATTCTTAACTCTTGGGTTCAAGAATTCCTATATAACTTAAGTGACACAATAAAAGCTTTTTCTATTCTTTTATTAACTGATTTATGTATCGGATTCCATTCGCCCCATGGTTGGGAACTAATGATTGGCTATGTCTACAAAGATTTTGGATTTGCTCACAACGATCAAATTATATCTGGTCTTGTTTCTACTTTTCCAGTCATTCTGGATACAATTTTTAAATATTGGATCTTCCGGTATTTAAATCGTGTATCTCCATCACTTGTAGTGATTTATCATTCAATGAATGACTGATCCAACTATAATATTTCTTACTTTGTAACATAAGGTACATAAGCAAAGCATTTCAATTTTAAGACGTACTTACTCTTTCTACCCTACAGGGATTTCTCCTACTCCTATATTCCAGTAAAATGATTTCAGTACAGTAAATAGCAGAATTGTGGATAGGGAACTATACAAGCGACCTACCTAATTTTATTGTAGAAATTTTCGGGATCAATGATTGGACCATGCAAACTAAAAACACCTTTTCTTGGATAAAGAAAGAGATTATTCGATCTATTTCCGTATCGCTAATGATATATATCATAACTCGGACATCCATTTCCAATGCATATCCCATTTTTGCACAGCAGGGTTATGAAAATCCACGAGAAGCGACCGGGCGTATTGTATGTGCCAATTGCCATTTAGCTAATAAGCCCGTGGATATTGAGGTTCCGCAAGCGGTACTTCCTGATACTGTATTTGAAGCGGTTGTTCGAATTCCTTATGATATGCAAGTTAAACAAGTTCTTGCTAATGGTAAAAAGGGAGGTTTGAATGTGGGGACTGTTCTTATTTTACCTGAGGGATTTGAATTAGCCCCCCCCGATCGTATTTCGCCCGAGATGAAAGAAAAGATAGGAAATCTGTCTTTTCAGAGCTATCGCCCCACTAAAAAAAATATTCTTGTGATAGGTCCTGTTTCTGGTCAGAAATATAGTGAAGTCACCTTTCCTATTCTTTCCCCGGACCCCGCTACTAATAAAGATGTTCACTTCTTAAAATATCCCATATATGTAGGTGGGAACAGAGGAAGGGGTCAGATTTATCCCGATGGGAGCAAGAGTAACAATACAGTTTATAATGCTACAGCGGCTGGTGTAGTAAGTAAAATCATACGAAAAGAAAAAGGGGGGTACGAAATAACCATATCGGATGCGTCAGATGAACGTCAAGTGGTTGATATTATCCCCCCAGGGCCAGAACTTCTTGTTTCCGAAGGCGAATCTATCAAAGTTGATCAGCCATTAACGAGTAATCCTAATGTGGGTGGATTTGGTCAAGGGGATGCGGAAATAGTACTTCAAGATCCATTCCGTGTTCAAGGCCTTTTGTTCTTCTTGGCATCTGTTATTTTGGCACAAATATTTTTGGTTCTTAAGAAGAAACAGTTTGAGAAGGTTCAATTGTCCGAAATGAATTTCTAGATTCTCGGATTTCCAATATCAAGTTCGTAAAAAGAATCAAATTCTTGTTTTGGGAATTCAATTATGTTCTGTATATGTTATGTATGATCAAAAATTATGAAAAGCTTTTTGCTTGTTTCTATTCCAGATGTCGATATCGGGAATTATTTGTACCGCATTCCTAGTCATAGTATGTATATTGTGAAGAAGATTATTTGACTTTATCCCTTCTTTTTTTTTCAAGCCAAATTTGAGCGGTGTCACTAGGTCACTCTTGTGAGATTGAAATGTCATAGAATGGATCAATCTTTTTCTATTCTAATAGAATAACATCTAATCTAATAGAATAACATCTAAAATTTCACTGGATACTAAACATAAGATAAGTAAGTGGAGAATAGAAAACAAAGGATTATTCGCCTTCTTCTTCTTAGTCTTTTCTTTGACACAAGAAAGGAATTTTCTACATTTCTTTCTTGTGTCTACATAAAAACGGTTTTTGATCCCGTTCGTCAAAAATTACTATCCTTATTAGTTTCTATTTTTTCCATGTTTATCAGAACCCTTTTTTTATATTTATTACGTATACATATAGAAAGTAGTGAACAAACAAAAAAAAAATAGAGGGAAATCTTTTGATAAAATAGAACTTATTCTAATGGACTTAGAAAAAATTCAACTTTGATGAGATACTAAATAGAGTAGAGTAAGGATAAGGATCTATTCGAAAAGGATTTGCTTTGCATAATAGCTGATCGACAGAAATATATATTGTAATTGTGTCATTCAGGAAAATGAAATCGAGCGATTCCTTCTTTCTTCTAACTTTGAAAGATAGATAAGATACTATCCGCGAATAAGGGATGCTCTAAATTAATTAATGAAGTTTTC